GTGTCTTATAAGATTGACGAAACAAAAAAGAGGTACCATAAAGGTAAAGCGTGGGTCGGTCGGTGACTTGGTAGAACAAGGCATAAAGATATCGGGACTCTTTATTTTCTTTTAGGATTTTGGGCTTCTCTTAGGGGTCTTTGCTTCAGGCTGGTCATTCGTATTCAGCTGTCTCGTCCGAGGCAGTGGATTGGGGATGCGCAGCTGTATAACGTTGTGGTTACCAGACATGCGTTGATTATGATTTTCTTTTTCGTTATGCCGGTTCTTATTGGGGGGTTTGGGAATTGGCTGCTTCCATTGATTTTAAGTGCGCCCGACATGGCGTTTCCACGGCTAAATAACTTAAGGTTTTGAATGTTGCCGCCTGCTCTCTTTTTAACTTTGTGCTCTATAAAAGTGGGCGGAGGAAGAGGTGCTGGTTGAACTTTGTACCCACCTCTCTCGGGATTGACCGGAGATTGGAGGGCATGTGTAGACTATACAATTGTTTCTTTGCACTTGGCAGGTTTGTCATCAATGAGAGGGGCTATTAATTTCATAACAACCCTATATATAAGGCGGCCAGACGCCATAATTGGTGAGCGGATTCCTTTGTATGGCTGGTCTATTGTGGTTACTGGGGTCTTGTTGCTAATTTCGGTTCCCGTGTTGGCTGGCGCGCTGACAATATTGTTAACAGATCGGCATATAAACACATCATTTTTTGTTCCTGAGGGTGGGGGAGATCCCATTCTGTACCAGCATCTGTTTTGGTTTTTTGGTCACCCAGAGGTATATATTCTTATTTTACCTGGGTTTGGGTTGATTTCACACGTGATTATATACTACACTAAGAAACGAGAAGTGTGGGGGCATTTAGGTATAGTTTGGTCTATAGTGATTATCGGGTTATTAGGTTTTATCGTTTGGGCTCATCACATATTTACAGTTGGGTTAGATGTAGACACGCGAATATACTTTATAACCGCAACTATAGTTATCGCTGTTCCTACAGGGGTGAAGGTGTTTAGTTGGTTGGCTACAATTTATGGGTGGCGATACAAGGCGTACCCCCCCATACTTTGGGTCGCTGGTTTTGTGTGTATGTTTACTATTGGGGGGTTGACTGGAATTGTGCTAGCAAATGCGTCGGTAGATGTGATGCTTCATGATACCTATTATGTTGTTGCGCATTTTCATTATGTCTTAAGAATGGGGGCGGTGTTTTCTATGTTGGCTGCGGTGACGCATTATTTCTTATTTTTTATTGGATGTGCGCTTCATAAGGCCGGTTTACGGATTCACTTTATTTTAACTTTTATTGGAGTGAACTTAGCCTTTTTCCCTCAACATTTTTTAGGGTTGAGTGGGATACCGCGGCGGGTTCCTGATTATCCGGCTGTCTACTGAATATGAAATTCTTTGTCTAGTACTGGGGCTTTTGTAGCATTTGCGGGTACTGTGTTGTTTTCAGCTGTGGTTTGGGAGGCTTTGTTTTGTCGGCGAAGTTTGGTGTTTCATTGAGGGGCCCCAACATCTTTGGAGTGGGCTATTTCAAAGTCGTGTGCACCATTAATACACCACACTCATGTTAAACAGCTTCCGTTTTGTGTTAAATGTCGGGGTAGTGTCAGAAGGATAAATACGTGGGTTGACAGTCTTTGGTTTACGTAGGACTGTGTTTAATGTAGAGGGTTAAGGTTTAAGTGGGCTGTGTTAGCGGGGCTTATTTCTGTGAAGGCAGTTTTTGTAGTGGTGTTTTTTTGTTTAATAATTATGGCTCAGGTGAAACACCCCTTTAGGATGGCGGTTGTTTTAGGGGGGTTTGTTTTGTTTACGTGTTTTTGTATGGGGTATGCTAGAAGGGTTTGGCTTGCGTGTATTGTGTTTTTGGTGTTTTATGGAGGGTTGGTAGTGGTGTTTGGGTATTTGGTGGCTTTGGCTCCGTATAGGAAATCTAAAATTAGGATGTCGCTGATAGGGTGTTTGGCGGGATTGGGTTTGAGGGGTGTGTTCGGGTGGATTTTGTGTTCTGAGTATGGGTTTAAGTTTGGGGGTAGTTGGGAGGTTATGGGGGGGTTGTCAGAGAGAGGGGATGGCGTGAGGTTAGTTTGGCTTAGGGGGCCACTTATAGTTTGACTTGTGGGGTTTATGTTAGCGGTTATGGCCGGGGTAAGTCGTATGTGCAAAGATTGTCGGGGTTCTTTACGATCGACTAAGGGAAGGAGTTTGGGGGAGGCTTAAGGTGTGGGTGTCACTGGGTTGGCAGAGGGATAATGCGGCTGTTTTAGGGGCAGTTTACAGAGGGTTGCCTCTACTCGGTAGATTTTTCAGTAAAGGAAGGGGTAGTTGGGGTATTGGTGAAAGTGTATCACGGACGGTTGTCATCCGGCAGTTGCGGAGTTTATTCGCATATCCCTTGCTTGATGATGTAGGGGTTCGGAATGGGCGTGTTAGGAGATTTAAATTTAGTTGGTGATTTAAAGGAGGATTTAAGATGGAGGTTTATGGGAAGGGGTTGTAAATGAAATTTGAGAGAAAAGGTAAAAAAGTTTGGTGTGGTGTTTGTTTAGGCTTGTCTTGGTTTTCTAAGCTAAATGCGGGAGCTTGGGTTAAGAGGAGTTTTGGGTATTCACCAAATGAAAATCAAACACGAAGAAATAAGGGAAAGGTTTAGGGGTTTTATTAGGGTTTTTGTTTAGGTTGCTTAGGTATATATATATATACTGCGGAGGCCTAACGATAGCGGCTGCCGGATAAGTATATATATATATATATATATAAATATATATATATTATATATACTGAATGTGCGTAAATACCCCGTATCGTCTGTGTGGGAGGGGTGTCAGTGGTGTGGTATATAATAATATAGAATATATATAGATATATACCACATGGATGAGAAATTTGAAATCATCCATGTGGTTATCAGTATATATCTATATATTCTATATTATTATATACCACACCACTGACACCCCTCCCACACAGACGATACGGGGTATTTACGCACATTCAGTATATATAATATATATATATATATATATATATATATATACTTATCCGGCAGCCGCTATCGTTAGGCCTCCGCTATATATATATATATTATACATATATATTTATATTATATATTTATATATATATATAAAAATATAAATATATGTATGGAATATAATTATATATGTATGTATATATGCGGGGTAGGGGTAAAAAGTATGAGGGTTTTGTTAGTGAATGATCGTGGGGTAAGCAGAGAAAAAGGTTGGGGTGGGCGGGTGTATTGGTGGTTTTGTTTGTTATTGAAGAGGTGGGGGCGGAGTTATAAAAATTTTATGGGGGTTTGGAGTGTGTTTTAAAGGGGTTGACACATTAACGAGGGGGGTAGCTATATTGCCCTGCTATTTTTTATAAGGGGGGGGCCTTATAAAAAATTTTTGAGGCGCAAAAAAGGTCGCACGTTAAAGAGAATCGCTAAAGTGTTGGAAGCGAATTGAGGGAATAGTGTTATTGCGTTGAGAGTCTGGGACGGGGGGTTTTTGGGCGGAGTTTTTGGGGCAGATTTTTGTAAAAAAATATTTTTAAAGGAGCCCTTAGGTTGTAGTAGTTTTTGGTTTATAAGGCGGGTGATTGGGGGCGTGCGGAGGGGTTTTGTTAGTGAATGATCGTGGGGTAAGCAGAGAAAAAGGTTGGGGTGGGCAGGGTGTATTGGTGGTTTTGTTTGTTATTGAAGAGGTGGGGGCGGAGTTATAAAAATTTTATGGGGGGGTTTGGGGTGTGTTTTAAAGGGGTTGTCACATTAACGAGGGGGATAGCTATATTGCCCTGCTATTTTTTTAAAAGGGGGGGGCCTTATAAAAAATTTTTGAGGCGCAAAAAAGGTCGCACGTTAAAGAGAATCGCTAAAGTGTTGGAAGCGAATTGAGGGAATAGTGTTATTGCGTTGAGAGTCTGGGACGGGGGGTTTTTGGGCGGAGTTTTTGGGGCAGATTTTTGTAAAAAAATATTTTTAAAGGAGCCCTTAGGTTGTAGTAGTTTTTGGTTTATAAGGCGGGTGATTGGGGCGTGCGGAGGGGTTTTGTTAGTGAATGATCGTGGGGTAAGTAGAGAAAAAGGTTGGGGTGGGCGGGATGTGTTAGTGGTTTTGTTAATAAAAAGTTTGGGGGCATGTGAGTACAGTAAATATGAGGTTGAATGAAGGCCGTTGGTTTGGGTTTTATGGTTGTGTTGTTTAGGGGGGTTATTTTGGGGCTTGGTGTAGTTGCATATCCCGTTTACACCGGGGAGGTGTTCGTGGAAAATGATCAGCCCTATAAGGCTGCTACGGTGTTGGAGCACGAGGGCTTTTCACGCTCGAGGACCAGGGGTGTATAATTTCTGGTAGTAGTTTGTACTGGGTTTTAAATCAAAGGAATGGGGGTAAGTGTTGTTTGCACATGCGGCTTTGGACTGTAAGGTGCTAATGGTTATTAAGTTAGCACCCCCAAAAAATTGAATAAAGGGTTATGCGAATTATCAAAGGGTTGAGTTTAAAGCCAATAGTATTTTGTGATTGAAGATGGTTGAGAGAATTTTTGCGTGATGTAAATGCAATGCAAAACAAACGAATAGTTTTTTTTAATAGAAGTACCTTTGGGAGTAGGGGTTTACTAGATATTAACTTCTTAGGAAGATTACCCGAATACACAAGAGATACCTTTTTGCTGATTAGTACAGGTGGGCGTTGAAGAGTTCTCTGGTGAAAGGAAGGTGGGGTTATATGCCCGATCAGGTGTGTGGATAGCTGGTTGTCCCAGAGAGATATATAAGTATTGGCTGATTTTTTATGCTGTGTGGTAAAATTGAACATTTTTACAGTGTCAAATCAGGCTCGGGTTTTAGGGGACAAGCTCTTTAACTGTTAAATGGGGTATAGAGTGAGAACAAGGTTGATGGTGAAGTAAGTAGGCGTTGAGCGGCCATCTATTGAGAGTTCGTGACAGATCAATTCAAACGGTAGATTAAATTTATTGAGAAGATCTTTTTTATGATGGGACTATAATGCTATTTTGAGTTGGCATTAAGGATACTGTAAGCATGAGTAATACAAAAATTTGATTAAAGTTAGAAATTTGGGTTTCGGTTTAACAGAGTTGACGGGGATGTTTAACTTAAATCTGGGGTAGAGGCCTTTTGATTATATTAAATTTAAGGAAATCATCACCAAGGAACTCGGCAAAAGGAATCAAGGGCTCCGCCTGTTTCCCAAAAACATGGCTCCTTGCATAGAAAAAGAGATAGGGGGTCCGGCCTGCCCGGTGAGGTTATGGCTTTTAACGGCTGCGGTAATAAGTACTAAGGTAGCACAATTAGCTTGCCCTTTAATTGTGGTGCGACACGTGAATGGCAAGACGAGAGTTCAGCTGTCTCGGTGTTGGTGGTATGAAAATATAGTGCAGGTGAAAATGCCTGTATGGCGTAGGGGGAAGAGAAGACCCCGTGGAACTTTAATGATAGCCTGTAAATACTTTTGGTTTTTTGTGTTGGTGTGCAGGGGCTATAGTAGAGTTTGGGTGTTCATATTAGCTGGGGCAGCTAGGCAAGCAAAGAATATTGTCGAAGGGGCTATGAAAGCATGCTTGCTAATAAGATCCACTATAGAAGGTGATCTTCGGAATTAGTTACCCCGGGGGTAACAGACTAATCTCGCTCTGTGAGGACGTATTGACGAGCGGGTTTGGCACCTCGATGTTGGCTTGGGATGTCCTGGAGATGCAGGTGTCTCCAAGGGTTGGTCTGTTCGCCCATTAAAACCCTGCGTGAGCTGAGTTAAGAACGGCGTGAGCTAGTTCGGTTTCTATCTCCTGTGTTAGAAAGAGCTTTTCTTTTGTACGGAAGGAATTAGACAGGCTACAAAGTAGGATTTAGGCGTGTGGTGGAAGGCTAAAATTAATGTAAGGTCATGTTTTAAAGTTGTTATTTAGTTTGGTTGAAATAAGAGAAGCGCTTCTCTAGCGAGTGACTTTGGTTTGAACCTAAGGTTTGGGTATTGGCGATATCCGGCGTTTTATAAAAAACAACTTGGTTCTGATTGTTAATAACTCGGCTGTGCCCACTAGAAGACACATGGTAGTATAGCTGCGTAGAGTGAGTAACCGTACCTCAGTAGTTGCATGTACAACATGCTTATGTATTTATCGTGTTTTTAAAAGACGAAGTGTTGGGGGTAGAGGGGCAATCAGGCAATGCCCAACAATGGCTAGACAGATTTCACAACTCCAGTGTTTAATTCTTGGCAATTTGCGAAAGCAAGACCGGGGGATGGGGAAGTTTTTTAATGAAACTAGGGTTGCGTCAAATCTAGGTGCCAGCAGGCGCGGTTATACCTGAGATTAGTTTTACGTTGTTTTTGTTAGTAGAGCAGTGAAAGAGATGGTGAAGGCAGGAACCCGAAGGGCCTTTAAATAGGTAATAATGGTAAATGAAAAATAGAATTTGGTCACTAGGAGCGTATGGTTAACTCTGTTCGCGCGTAACTACTTCCCGAGTCGAGGATGAGCGGCATAAAGGATGGTTAGGCTTTTAGAAAGATAAGCAGAGAGTTTCAGTAATTCGTTTAGAGGAGGGGGTGTAATCCATAATTTAGCGGGACTTCCACTAGAATCTAGATGCTGAGGCCATGAAACCTTGGGGGTAGACCCGGATTAGAGACCCGGTTATTCCTTGGTGTTAATAGGCGAAGGAGTTGAGTATTTCCGGATTGATTACAAGCCGCCGGAGGAGTACGAACACATGTTTAAAAATCAAAGAACTTGGCGGCCAGCCAACCTATCAGGGGAACATGTGCCTTAATACGATGGTCCACGATATACCTTACCTTGCCTTGTAAGGGCCCTTACAACATGGTTTTAAGATAAAGCCTTGGGGCGAGGTCAGCCGCTATACCGCCGTTGTCACTTCTCGGTCTAAGCGCTGTAGAAGGGAGGAATAAGATGTCAAATTGGGCTTAGAGCAAATAGGGCGGTGCCGAGTGGTGCGCGTGTCTTTTTGGAAGGAGGGTTGTACGAGATTTACTAGTAAGTAGCGTGGTTGAGCTCGGTAGTGCTTTATAGGGCAGTTGAAAGATTTGGTTTTGTAGTTCTGTTTTTGAGCCTGGCAAGAAAATCGGGGACGTTTGAGCTGGAGGTCTTTTGCATGCGGTGCTGAGATGGTGTTACGGGTCAGTCTTAAGGGGGTGAGTATTGTAAAGGGCGAGCAAAATCGGCTCAATCTATTATTTGCTAGGAAAAGTTTTTAGGGGTATTTAGGCTAATATTCAGTGGGTTAGGTGTTCAGTTGTAAAATGGCATCAGGAAGACAGGTTGAGGTAGCGCCTATGGCAAGGGGAGTATGTGTTACAATCTAGGTTTTTGATACGGATTTTAAAGGGAAGGCTTTAAAGGAAGGTGGACTTGGCAGTAAGAGCGGAGTAGTGAGCCGCTCTGAAGAGTGCTCTGGCTGGTGTGCAAATCGCCCGTCGCTCCCTTCGAAAGCGGGGATAAGTCGTAACAAGGTAGGGGTACTGGAAGGTGCCCCTGGAATTAGTTGGTGTCTTGTGGTCTAAAAAGGGCGTTTGGCTGTAAACCAAAAGGTGGCTTGTATTGGTTCAAGGCAAAGGTGGGAGTTTGAAGAGGGGTGTAGTTTGGGCAGTTTGAGAAAAGACTCACTTTTGGTTTCGGCCCGAAAGCGGGCGGTGAAATACCGCCGTTGCTCTAATGTGGCGTAGGAGTGGTTTAAGTGTAAAATCCCTTGCTGTTAACAGGGTGATAGAGGAGGTTCTCTCTCCTACTTGTGGAGATGGTGTTGTGCCGGGTTGAAACGGGTTGCCTTGATGTGGCAAAATTCAGGGGTAAGAATCCCCTTAACACTTACAGATAGACAGCCGATGGGTGTACAGAGGCAGAGTGTTTTAGCCAGCGTTTGCGTTTGTAAACACGGGTGGGGAAGACCCATTTCTGTTCAAGGCATGAAAAGTATAATAGGCAGGGCGGCTACATTAGCTCATTTCTCCTCATCTCGATGTGGGGGAATAATTTTTTGCAGGGTGGTTTTGATTTGTTGTTTAGCTGTTTTTGTTACGGCTGGGTCATGGCTGAAGATAGGTGTTGTTGACTATTTTGTGGTGGCTGTTACAGCGGTTGTTTTTGAAGTAGTTAGAGGTTTTAAGGCAAAAGAATTTAGGCTATTAGTTTTATATGGGAGGATGTTTGTTTTAGTTCTATATTCTAATTTAATCTCAATATTCCCCGGATACCCTTCCTTATTGACGCATGTAATTGTAAGGGTGAGGTTAGCGTGGCCAATTTGTTTGGCTGCGGGAATGAGAAAGTGGTGGTGTCAGTTTGGGTTATTGCGGAAAAATTTATTTGGAGAGGATGTGGAGTCGCGAATACTGAAGTTATTAATCCACTATACCTTGATGTTAAGGGCGCTTGTTCGGCCTGTTAGTTTGTGTGTGCGAATCAGAATTAATGCAATTGTCGGTCATTTAATAATTCAGGTATTAAGGTGAAGAGCCCCCTTGTTGGTGGGGGATGTGGGGTTACCTGTATTGATGGTTTATTTATTTATTAGATGGTTTTTGTGGATGTTTGAGATGATGGTTGCTATTTTGCAATCGTGCGTTTTTATGTATTTGGTTATGAGATGGGTGCGGGAGTTAGATCAGTAAGAAGCTTGTTTTAGGGGTGCAAGGGTGGTCTAATTATAAAGGCGGTTGGCTTATTCCCGGCAGATGGGGCAATGCCCCCTCTTGTTTATAAGAAAAGAAATATATGCCAGTGTGAGGTGCTACAATTTTTCCTGAGCCAGCAACGGCGAAAGCTTTTGGGGTTCAAGTGTTGTATAGGTATGTGATAGTCTGGGTTATTTTTGTTGGGATATTTGTTTGTGTTAGCGTAGCTCTGTTGGTGAGGGCTAGGTTTCATTGCCGATTGAATAAGGGGTGGCAGCCTTTAGAGCTTTTATTTACGCTGGTTCCTATTTCTATTTTACTATCTTTAGTGTGTCCTAGGGCAGTAAGGCTTTATTGGACAGATTCTTTTTTTGTTAAAGCGGAGCCGCATGTGAGGGTAAAAGTTACCGGACATCAGTGGTATTGGGAGTATGAAGTCTCTCAGGCAGTTGCTGTTGAACAAGGTGAAGACGGGTTGTATAGATTTCAGGAAGGAGGTTGGTTGGAAGAGGACGTAAACGATGAGAGTGTGTTTTTTCTTATGTTAGATAGGGGTGAGAGGTTTGAGTCGCGGGTTACGGGTCTTGGGGTGACGATAGAAAAGACGATTGTCCCTGAGCAGGTAGCTGTGGATAATCCATTAGTCTTACCTTGGGGGGTGCCTATTAAATTTATGTTTACGAGTGCAGATGTAATTCATTCTTGGTTTGTTGGGGCATTAGGAGTGAAGGTGGATGCAACTCCTGGGCGGATAAGAAGGTTTGAAACACTTATTTCTGGGATGGGGGTGATTTATGGCGTATGTAGTGAGTTGTGCGGCGTGTATCACGGTTTTATGCCGGTAAAGGTTGAGAGCATTAGCCCTGAGGATTTTGTTGGTTATATGGGCGGTGATGAGTTAGAGGAGGACCTTTTAAAGGTGGAGCGTCAAGTAATAATAGCAGTAGCTGTTGGTGGAGGAGGAGCACCTGATCTGATTGAAGTTGGAGAGAGTGGTGAGGTGGCAGATGTGATTGAAGTTGAGATGGTTAATGAGGCAGTGGGGGTGGTGGAAGGGGGGGTTGTCAGGTTATCCGGCGAGAGAAGGGAGGGGGGTACGACTAATCTAGTTGAGGAACAAAGGGAAGTAGTAGGTCCAACTGTAGGTGGAGAGGAGGAAGGGGATGTAGCAGAGGGCGGTTTGAGGGGGGTGGTTGGTGATGAAAAAATTGAGGGCGCTGGCGTTGTTGGTGATAAATAGAAGGGTGAACCTGGAGTTGTTGAATTAAGTTTCCTGCTTCGTCGAGTAGTTGAAGTTACAACATTAAGCTGCAAACTTAAAGATAGGCCTTATTAAGGCTTCTCGGCGTAGGTGGGGCGTTTATAGTATAATTAGTATTAGTGCCTTCCAAGCACAGGGTCCTTTGTAAAAAAAGGTAGACGTTCATTTTTTAGCGGGTTGTAGATTGATCTAAATTTTTTGGTTTGGGGCCGAAGGACTCGGCTTAGATGCCGACGACCTGACGATAAGGGCTGATGTGGTGAAAGAATCATGGTAGTTTGTGGTGCTATTGTTGGTAATTGCTTATTACCCGTTGGCCCAAGAGTGAAAGATCGGGCATTACATCCATATCACATAGTACCCGTTTCTCCGTGGCCTTTTGTTGTGGCTAGTGGCTTAGCAGGCTTCGTTGGGGGGTTAGTGGCATATTTTTCTGGGAGCACACCGGATTTATTGATTATGAGTTTAGTGGGGTTGGTAGTTAGGTTTTTTTTATGGGTTCGGGACATAGTGCGGGAGGCAACGTTCTTGGGAATATATGTGCGCTTGGTTCGAAAGCAGTTGCGAATAGGGTTTTTTTTGTTCTTGATCTCCGAAATTATGTTGTTTGTGTCATGTTTTTGGGCATTTTTTCATAGCGGGCTTACTCCAACACCCTGGGTTGGTTGTGACTGGCCGCCGGTGGGTGTTAAGGTTCCCGATTTCAAGATGCTTCCCGGATGTGGAACTGGGTTGTTATTGACTTCTGGTGCAAGGGTAACATGGGCACATAAGGCGCTGCAAAGCGGGAAACGGAAGAGGGCACTTGTAGGAATTGGTGTGACAATTTTTTTGGGGTTGAGGTTTACGGGTATGCAGCTTTATGAATATTTTGTGCTTCCGTTTACTATTTCCGACAGGGTTTTTGGCAGGTGTTTTTTCCTTTTGACCGGTTTGCACGGGCTTCACGTTATTGCTGGTAGGGCGGGTTTAATCCTTTCTTGGGGTCGATGTTATTTTAAGCACTTTTCACCGGGACGTCATTTAGGGTTTCAGGCAGCCATATGGTATTGACATTTTGTCGATGTTATATGGGTTGGTGTGTACCTTGCGGCTTATGTTTGAGGTGGATTGGGAGTGACTTGGGGGCAAGGTCATATTTTATGGTAATAGCTGTGGCAGTTGGGTTGGCGTTTGTTATTCTTTCAGTTGGGGTAGTGGTCTCTAGGCTTTATTTTCAGGACCGCCGTAAGAAGAGCCCCTATGAGTGTGGTTTTAGGCCTATGAGAGGTGCTCGAGAGCCGTTTTCGTTGCGGTTTTTTTTAATTGCGCTTCTTTTTTTGGTGTTTGAAGCCGAGGCGGCTTTATTTTGGCCGCTTATTAGAGGGGTTTGGGGTGGGTATGAGGCTGAAGGGGTTTTGTATGGCGGGATAGCTTTAGTAATTTTATTCTCGGGTCTTTTATGGGAGTGGCGGACAGGGTGTTTAGAATGAGCTCGCGATTAGCCTGGATAGTTTAAAAAGGAAAACATAGCGTTGAAGCTGCTAGGATGGGCGTAGTTGTTCTCTAGGCGTAATATGGTCGGGGTGTTGTGCCTATTAGCGGGAGTTGTGGTGTTGGGTAATAGGCGAGCAGCCCGATACGTTGCGGGGTGAGGTTGTCTGGTAAGTGTGTTACTTTTAGTGTTTAAAGTAGGGTTTTCAAGGGGTGTAGCTTGACGTGTTGGGGAGTTATACAGAATTTTTGATGGTTTAAGAGGCCCCTTAATCTTGCTAAGTGTGTGGTTGGGGGGCTTATCTATTTTGGCTATGGAAGAAGGGGGGGGTCAATGAGGAAAAGATGCTTTAGTGGTGTCAGTATTACTCAGGGTTTTGGCGTTGTCTAGGGGAGATTTATTGGTTTTTTTCTTTTTTTTTGAGGCATCTCTATTACCTGTAGGGTGATTAATTGTTCGGGGGGGTTTACAGCCTGAGCGGTTCCAAAGGGTTCAGTATATGATTTTATACACTGTCGCCAGGTCCCTGCCTCTTCTTGCTTGGTTAATAGTTTTTTTCTGCCAGTGTGGTCATTTGTTTATTCCTTTAAAAACCGTGAGGTTGGAAGTGGGAGGTAGGATGGTCATGTTTTTATTGTGGGCGTTTCTTGTTAAAGTTCCGTCTTTTCCTTGACATATTTGGCTTCCAAAGGCACACGTAGAAGCGCCCGTTGGGGGGTCTATGATATTAGCCGGAATCATGTTAAAACTGGGTGGTGTGGGATTGATTCGAATTTTAACGTTTAGTGAGGTAGGGGTGGGAATTGTATTAGATATGTTTTGTGCTTGGGCTTTGTGGGGGGCTGTGCTAGCGGGGTTGATTTGCTTGCGGGAGTTAGATATAAAAAGATTGGTGGCTTATAGGTCGGTGAGCCATATAGGACTAGTGGTTTTAGGAATTTTGGGCTTGAGAAGGGTTGGTTGGGGGGGTGCATCAGTGATAATAATTGCCCATGGACTAGCTTCGTCGGGATTGTTTTTTTTAGTGAACAGTATCTATGTGAAGGTCGGGTCTCGTAGGTTAGTTGTTTGTGCTGGGTTATTAGGAGTAGCGCCGGGAATTGTTGCTTGGTGGTTTATTGGGGTGTTATTATCTAGAGGGTGTCCGCCTTCTTTATCTTTAGTTGGGGAGGTAATGATTTTGGGGAGGGTTGTAGGTGTCAGAGTATGACAAAGGGTTATGGCGGGGGTTATTATATTTCTTTCGGTTGCTTATGGGTTATACCTTTATGGAGCTGTTAGTCATGGAGGGGTAAGATTACGGCTAGCCCCTATAAGTGCTATGAGGAGGTATCAGAAGTTAATCAGAGTGTTACACTTTGTGCCGTTAGGGTTGCTTATCGCTTCTAGGGAAGTTGTTGCTTATTGTGTGTAGAAGAATAATGCGGTCTGCTGCAATTAGAGAGTGCCGTTCTACCTGTTTTTGTGGAGATTAGGAGGTTTGGCGTTGGCTGGTGCGTGGAGAATGGGCTCGGGGGTGTTTTTGGAGTTCAGTCTTGTTGAATTTAACGCTATTAGATGTACTCTGTGTTTTTTGGTGGATGTGGTTAGTTTGAGGTTTTTAGGCGTTGTTTTAATTGTTAGCGGTAGAGTTTTTTTGTTTTCAGATGTTTATATGCGAGGGGAAATTTATGAAATGCGGTTTTTAGGTTTGGTTGCTTTGTTTGTTTTGTCTATGGGATGATTAATTATAAGCGGAAACTTGAGAACGGTGTTATTAGGTTGAGACGGCCTAGGGGTAACGTCCTTTGCGCTAGTGATCTATTACCCACAAGCCAAGGCTTTGGGGGCTGGAATAATTACAGCTTTGACCAACCGAATTGGGGACGTTTTAATTTTACTTTCATTGGGGAGAATGGCGGTGGGGGTTGGAAGATTTGAACTTGGCTGCTTATTTGTGTGGGGTTTAGTGTTGGTGGCGGCTATAACTAAAAGAGCTCAGTTTCCTTTTAGAAGGTGGTTGCCGGCTGCAATAGCAGCACCGACACCGGTTTCTGCATTGGTTCACTCATCTACGTTGGTAACGGCGGGTGTTATTTTATTAATTCGATCAGACTTTCAAGGATCTTCCCTTTTGGCATGAGCTGCATTAGTGACAAGGGTTGGTGCGGGTTTGAGGGGGTGTATGGAGATAGATGGTAAAAAAGTTGTTGCACTTTCTACCTTAAGGCAGTTGGGTTTTATAATATTTGCAATTTCTGTTGGTCAGCCTCTTGTTGCATTGGCTCACCTATTTATTCACGCGTTATTTAAGTCTATATTGTTCATTAGGTTAGGAGGGGTTATTGCTGCAAGAGGCCACGAACAAGATTTACGTCGATTGGGGGGGTTATGAAGATGGATGCCTGGGTTATGTGCAAGGAGACAGGTGGCAATTATCGCTCTTTGTGGCTTACCGTTTTTGAGGGGGTTTTACAGGAAAGAGTGTATTTTAGAGGCGGCAATCGTTGAGCCTGTGAGGGGGGTAATGGCGTTGGGGATAGGTTTATCGGCGTTATTAACAGGCATGTACGGATCTCGATTTTTGTATATGATTGTTTGGGGAGAAGATAGAGGAGCCCCTGTAAAAGAATGTTTAAATGAAAGTTTGCTTATTGTCGCTCAGGCACCGTTGTTGGCGGGGGCTGTAGGAGGGGGTCGGGTTTTGTTGCAGCCGGCTGTGAGGGCAACTGAGGTAGTGTTTGCTGGAAGGGTGTTTAAGGGATTGGCCGTGTGAATTGGGGTTGTGAGGATGGTTTGCTTTATCAGGTTTAGTTTAATGAAGGCTGGGGATTTGCGGGGTTGGAGAGAGGGGGTTAGTTGAGGTAAGAGGGTGTGGGTTGCCTTGAGAAGTTCGTGTTGAATTAGGGGTGGGGGTATTGGGGGTGTTGCATTGGCAATTGGTAGTGAGGTAAGATCAAAGATTGATAAGGGGTGAGTAGAGCAGCTAGGCCCAAGAGGCGGTTATAAAGCATTAAAAAGAGGGCAAAGTGCTTTGGATTTATACCAAGGGATCCCTTTGAATGCGTGTTTTCGCTTATTAGGTTTAGGCATTGCGGTTCTAGTGTTTTTAGTCAGAGTTAGATTAGCTGTTATTTAATGATGGCGGGGCCTTGTAGTTTAGGAGAGAACATCCGGTTTGCGTCTGGGGGGAGCGTGGGTTGGCACGCTAAGGCTTTGTGATGTAGTCGCTAAGAGCTCGGCTTGAAGCGGGAGTCTTGTAAACTCAAGGAAAAGGTAAGATCCTTTTTAGCGATTTTGAATAAATATCAACAAATTATGCCACAATTTATCGCGTATTCTTATCTGTTGCTCCACGTTTTAATGTGGGGGGTGTTGGTGGTTATGTCCATAGCAATGATTTCTAAAGTTGCTGAGCCTGGACCAGTGGTTTCTGAAGTAATTTACACCGAGCCATGTTTTTCTGTGCCTAACTGGCCATGATAGGAGACATTAAAGTTAGTTTAGTTATAGCTGTTTTATATGCCGTTTCGGAAAAAAAGTTTTGTGTTACGATCTTTGAGTGGGATGATTTATGATTTGCCGTGTCCCGCTAACTTGTCTGCATGATGAAACTTCGGTTCGCTTTTAGGTGTGTGTTTGGGAATTCAAATTGTCAGGGGTTTATTTTTAGCAATGCACTACAGAGCCGATGAGAGTTTAGCATTTGAAAGAGTAGTACATATTTGGCGAGATGTTAATTTTGGGTGGTTTTTACGGAGTCTACATGCTAATACAGCTTCGGCTTTTATGTTTTGCATGTTTATACATATTGGCCGGGGAATTTATTATGGATCTTACTTATCGCGGGAGGTTTGGGGGGTTGGGGTTGTAATTTTAGTTTTAGTTATAGGAGTGGCTTTTATGGGGTATGTTCTTCCTTGAGGGCAAATGTCTTTTTGAGGAGCTACTGTAATCACTAATATAGTAACAGTTATTCCCTACATCGGCGGTAGGTTGGCGGAGCTGATTTGAGGGGGGTATGGAGTGGGCAACCCAACTTTAAAACGGTTTTTTGTTTTACATTTTTTGTTGCCCTTTGTTATTGTCGTATTTGCTGTGGTGCATCTAAGATTTTTACATGAAAGAGGGTCTAATAATCCGTTAGGGATTAGGGCAGATTATTATTTAGTTCGGTTTCATTCTTATTATACCGTGAAAGATTTGGCAGGTGTATACCTCTTTTTTTGTGTGCTGTTATTTTTTGTGTTTTTTTATCCGCATTTTTTTAGGGATCCTGCTAATTTTATTCCGGCAAATTACATGAAAACTCCGGAGCACATTAAGCCAGAATGGTATTTTTTATTCGCGTATGCCATTTTACGGTCTATTCCGACTAAGGCAGGAGGAGTTTTGGCAATGGCCTATTCAGTTACAGCGTTGCTCTTGTTGCCGAGTCTATTTTCAAGTGTAGGACGATCGTTAGTCTGATATCCCCTAAGTCAACACCTTTTTTGGTTATTTATTTGTTCATTTTTTCTTCTCACTTGGGTGGGGGGCAAGCCAGTCGAAGACCCGTTTATTGGAATTGGGTGTAGAGCAGCATTTGTGTTTTTAAGGTTTTTTAGTGCTTTAGGGCTTGCTATGCAGTGAGAGGATCGGTTAGTGCAAGGCTGATTTATGTCGGAGTGAGTGGCTCTTGTTACAGCCATGCAGGAAAAACACGTGGTTGTTCGTATAGGGAACAGCCGAATTTTCCCACGAGGAAAGTATTAGGTAGAAAGAAAGTAGTAAGATAAATGCAACAGGGGTTTTCGGTTGCTGCGCAAGGATTTTTAGGCATCAGTGTTATAAGAGCATTGGCCAGTTTGTCATGTTCGTCGATGGTTGGGGTTTGGTTTTGAATAGAGCTTGGGGTGCTTTCTTTTTTTCCGTTTATAACTATGCGAAATGGGGAAACCCGTGCAGAGTCGGCTATTACCTACTTTTTTTCTCAGGTAGTAGGATCAATGGGGGTGTTAGTATATTTAATAAGAGTTGGGTTGTATGGATTTTCTGACCCGGCAAGGAGGGTGGCTGTTTTTGGGTTGGGGGGTTTAGTGGTGGGTTTATTAGTTAAAGTTGGCGTTGCGCCTTTTCATGGGTGAGTTCCGTTAACGGTTTCTGGCACAGGTTGGCAATCGCTTATGATAATGTTAAGGGTACAGAAAATTGTTCCATGGGTTGTGTTAGTTCATTTAGCACCGAGCTGATTTGTGGGGGTACTATTTGTTGCTGGGGTTAGTGCAGTTTGGGGGGGTATTGGAGGGAGGTCAGAGGGTGATGTGCGAAGAATTTTAGGGTGGTCTGGGGTAAGCCAGGGGGGGTGGTGTCTTGCTGCTGGACTGGACAGGGACAAGGCTGTTGGGGTGTTTTATGTGGTTGTCTACCTTTTTCATGTGTTTATCTCAAGATTACTTATGAGCCGTGCGTTTAGTGGAAGGGTTATGGGAGATCTTGGGATGAGGTCACTAGCAAGGGGTTCTTGGAGAGTTCGGTACTGTGCCGTGGTATTATTCCTGTCTTTGAGGGGGGTTCCTCCAATGTTGGGCTTTTTTTCTAAGTTTTTGGTTGTTGGGAGTTTAACCTGAGGAGGATATGGCTTTGTTTTGCCGGCTTTATTCACCGGTGCGGTGTTAAGGAGGTTTTTTTATTTGCGGATAGGAATGCTGTTTCTTAGACCGTCTCGTTGGAGCTGGCGACGTCGAGGCGGTTTTGGTCGGGACTTTAGGTTATACTCGTTCATGGTTATGTGTATTTTTGGGGGCGTGATTGTTTTTTTATGAGCATTGAAGTAAGGGGTGTGAGCGGTTGGGGAGGTAAAATTAATGTGTGCCTTATTGGTTTGTGTGTATTGTTAGTAGATTTGTTGCTGCGTTGTTGGGGGTGGGTTTTTTAACGCTTTTGGAGCGTAAATTGTTAGCTTACGCGCAGAGTCGGCAAGGTCCCTGTATAGTGGGGGTTTTAGGGTTAGGTCAGCCTTTTGCTGATGCAATTAAGCTTTTTACGAAAGAAATGGTGGTGCCTCACCGTGCTAATCGGTGGGCTTTTTTGTTTGCGCCTGTCCTTATGTTGAGATGTGCTCTTATGTTGTGGCTGAGGAGGCCTAGGTTAATGGAAGGGGGGTTGATCATGGGGTGAGGGGTTCTTTTTGTCGTGTGTGTGTCAAGAGCGGCTGTTCATGGGGTTTTAATAGCTGGGTGGGCATCAAATAGAAAGTATGCATTGTTGGGAGCGGTGCGCGCTATAGCGCAAGTGGTTTCTTATGAGGTGGTAATACTATTTTTAGTAGTTATTCCGGTGGTTTTGTGGGGGGCAAATGGGTGTTTATTTTATCTTGCTAGAAAAAGGTGGGGGGTTTATTTAGGGGTGTCAGGATGGTTTTTTTTAGCAATTTGAATTTTTTGCATTACAGCGGAGACAAATCGTGCACCGTTTGATTTTGCAGAAGGAGAGAGAGAGTTGGTGTCTGGGTTTAATGTTGAGTATAGGGGGGGCCCTTTTGCCATGGTTTTTATGGCGGAGTACTCTAATGTGGTGTTTATGGGAATTTTTACCTCATTGTTATTTGTCGGATATGGTGGGGAAAGAGGGTTAATTGCTTGTTTTATTGTTTGTTGTCAAGGGGCCCTCTTTGCTTGTTTGATGGTATGAATGCGTGCAGGATTCCCTCGGTATCGGTATGACCTTTTGATGGCGACTACATGGAAATCGTTATTGCCGGTGTCTTTAAGGGGTTTTGGGGTGTTGTTGGTATTAATTAGAGTTGTTTTGTAGGCCAGGTAACTTAAGAAAAGTGTTCGGCTTTTAACCGGAAATTGTAGGAATGTGAGGCCTATTCTGGCTAAGATGTTAAGGTCGCTGTAGCAGAATGTGGAAATGCGTTTGGTTTAAGCCCGGAAGGTGAGGGAGTAAAGGTCCTCCAGCGATAGTGGGTAGGCTGCAGGGGCAAACGGCCTTACTGGTAGTGTCCGGTTTTGTAAAACGAAAATGGGTGTTTTTCTAACGGGTATATTGGTTTTAGGTGGTGTGTGGGGGGTATTTTTAATAGAACATTGTCATATTTTAACCTTACTTTTGTTAGTGGAGATGGGCCTGATAGGGTTGTTATTAGGTATGAGGTGTCTGGGGGGTTTTAGTTGGGTTGTATGGGCTGTTTTAACGGCTGGTGTTTGTGAAAGTTCTTTAGGGCTTGCGCTTTTAGTCAAGTACGTACGATGTTACGGAAGTGATCGGGTGGAGTCGTGTTTGCAGTCTCGAGAGCGGGGGGATTTGTGAAAAAGTGTTTAGGGGTGGTGTGGGTTGAGCGTGGTTAGACACCTTTGGGGTTCATGTCCCTGAGCTGTGGGATTTTAATTCCCTCTTTAACCTGGGTAGACTAGGTTAAATTAAACCGTGAGGCTTCAAACCTTGAGATAAGTGTGGTGTAGCGCTTGTTTGCCTTGGGAAGATAGAGATAATAATTGCTTTGTAAGAACGGGCTTCTAACCTGTTTTTGTGTGGGTTGCTTCATGCTGTCTCTTTGCTTAAATTGTGTTAGGTTCTCGTAAAGTTTCGAAGATAGGTAACCGGATAAAATTTTCCCCTTGGTATATTATCAGGCTGTGA